TTCCTACATGAACATTTCATAACTGAATGAATTTTTTGTATCTCTTCATTAGCTAGTACTTCTTTTTTTAGTAATCCCTTTTCATTTACCAGGTCCCCTAACCAATCATTCATAATCGGCCAAGGCATTGACACAAAGAATATCCAAATACCAAATTCGCCCTCTATATAACTTTCGCGAAGTAGAATAAGCTCTTGGCAAGATCAAAGAAAGAACTTGATCTTCTTCTGTCAGAAATTCTTCCAACAAGTCTGAACCCAATCTTTTCAAAAAGGAACGTACAGTACTCTTGTGTTTACGAGCCAAAGTTTTAACACAAGAAAGTCGAAGTATATATTTGATCCGATACAAATTTTTTTTTTTTGAGGATCCACTGTAATAATGCGAAAGATTTCTGCATATACGCACAAAGCGATCAATAATATCAGAATCTGATGAGTCGGCCCAGACCGGCTTACTAATGGGATGCCCTATTGCGTTACAAAATTTTGCTTTGGACAATGATCCAATCAAGGCTAGAATTGGAATTTTTGTTTCCAGCTTCTTCATAACATTATCTACTATAAATGAGTTTTCTAGCATTTGACTCCGTACCACTAAAGAATCTAATCGCATACTTGAACGATAACCCAGAAAATCGAGAGAATTTTTTGATAATTGGTTTATCCGGATCCGTATCCTTCCTGATTGAGACCACATGTAAAAATAATATTGCCATAAATGGACAAAGTAAAATTTCCACTTATTCATCAGAAGAGGCGTATCCTTGGAAGACAGAATTGATTTTCTTTGATATCTAACAAAATGTATGAAAGGGTCCTTGAACAAACATAAGTTAGTCTGAAAATCATTAGCAAAAACTTCTACGAGATGTTCTATTTTTCGATAGAAATGGATTCGTTCAAGAAAGACTCCAGAAGCAGTTGATCGTAAATGAGAGGATTGGTTACGGAGAAAAAGGAAAATGGATTCGTATTCACATACATAAGAATTATATAGGAATAAGAAAAATCTTGGATTCAAAATAAAAAGGGATTTCTTTGGACTCTTTAAATTGCAATACTTGTAGAGAAGGAATCGTAATAAATGCAAAGAAGAGGACTCCTTTACCCAGTAGCGAAGGACTTGAATCAAGATTTCCAGATGGATGGGATGAGGTATTAGTACATCTAACACATAATTTAAATGTGAGAATTTGTCCTCTAAAAAAGGAAATATTGAATGAATTGATTGGAAATTATGAGATTTTACTCTTTCTTTCCCTTGTAAATAAGATCCTAATTGTAGGGAAAATGGAATTTCCACAATGATTGCAAATCCGGCCGATATCATTTGAGAATACAAATTCTTATTGTGCCCAAAAAAGGGATTTTGATTAGAATCATTAGAAAAACTAATAAAATGATTCTGTTGATACATTCGAGTAATCAAACGTTTTACAATCAGTAAACTGAATTTATTGTCCGAACCCGCATTTTCCAAAAAAAGTGATCTATTACTATTAAAACCATGATCATGAGAAAGTGCATAAATATACTCCTGAAAAAGAAGTGGGTATAGGAAGTTATGTTGTCTAGATCTATTGAGTTCTAAATAGACTTTAAGTTTCTCCATTTCTAATTTGATTAGAACCAAAGATAGGGGATCCTTTCGATTATAAAATGATACATAGTGCGATACAGTCAAAACAAGGTATTCTAGTAAGAAAAGAATAGATACCTCAGGACAGATAAATTCATCAACGGATTCTCTATCCCCTCTTTTGCCACCTAATTGATTTCGGTATAGGCTAACAAAATGGTTAGAAATCCTTTATTTTTTCAACCCAATCGCTCTTTTGATTTTGGAAAAAAACTATCTTTTCCGTATCAATATACTGCTTCTTCTACACATTCTCGTCTAACCTATACAGAATAGGGAATCACAAATAGTTAGGACTCATAAAAAATAAATAATCCACTCAGGAGAAAAACTTTTACCGTACCAGGAGCTAATTTTTTTTTAACATTAAATTAGATCGGGTAATCATTCAAATTAAGAACAGAAGCTCGTTGCTTTTTGTTTCCCTATAACTATAATTTGGAGTCATAGAGCTCTATCCATTTATTAACTTGACCCAACTTTGAATTCAATTCATTTTTTGTTCTGCACAAAAAAATTCAAAGACGAATTTGTACCGATCCATAATAGATATATATATATATATACATTCCTCGAATATATTCTTAGAATTCTCCGTTGATACGACATGCTGTTTTTTCCATCCAGTCCTTTCAGGATCAGTCGTGGTCTTACAAACTCTACCGATGGTATGGACGAATCCCGTTCTTCGTACAAATGTGTAAAAGAGGCTAGTCGCACTTAAAAGCCGAGTACTCTACCATTGAGTTAGCAACCCCAAAAAAATTCGAATGTGTCGATACAATCGGAATAAAAAATTTAAATTTCATGACGCAATAAAATAAAATAAAAACATTCAATTAGCAAGAATTTCTTTTTATAAAAATGTCTAGTCGATTCTGAATATTAAATGATAAGATCAGATCAAAATAAAAAAAAAATTAAGATATTTAATAAGAAATTAAGATATTTAATAAAAAAAAGGTTTTTGTATCACACAAAAAACAATTTCTTGTGATACAAGAAATTCAAAATTCAAAGAAAGAACCCCTCATTTGAATGAAGTTAAGTAAAAAACCAAGCCTATGGAACAGGGATAAATAAATCGATTTATCTACGATCGAATTATATTTGTTCAATACACTGTTGTCAATATAATTGTGAATGTTGAATCTAATCTAATTTATAACATTAAATAAATACTAAAAAAAAGAAAGAATACAAAAAGGAAAGAAGAGGGAGAGAATAGTATATAGTAAAGAAAAATTTGTATAAAGCTATACACAAGTCATCCACACCCTCTTTCTTTTTTGTATTTCATTAATTGAATTCTGTTTCAGTTTAATTAAGACTAAGTTACGTCAAAACCCCTGCCTTCTTTGAAATATCATGAACAGTTCCTGTAGGTTGAGCCCCTTTTTCAAGGAAATCAAGAATCGCGGGAATATTTAAATAGGTTTGGTTATTTATCGGATCATAAAAACCTACTTTTCGAAAATCTCTTCCTTCTCTTCGGGATCGAACATCAATTGCAACGATTCGATAAACGGCTCGTTGCTTTCTACCACATCGTTTCAAACGAAGTTTTACCATAACATGCCTCTAGTTTTGAACCGATCTGTAATTGATTCAATTATGGAATCTTGAATAGTCATTAGTTCGTCCGGTCCTCGGTCAGTACATAGTAATCTACACTTTTGACTTACGTATGTAAGTCTATGAAGAAAAATTTTAGTATGAGTAAAAAAGAAATATTTTATTGTATGAATGCAAATCAACTAATATCAATATCTAAGCAATATATATATATTATCTACTTGTTTTATATTGTTTTATATTGTTTTATATTGTTTTATATTTCTTTTTTGTTTTATAATATTTATATAGAATTTTTATAATATTTATATAGAATATTTATATAGAATATTTATATAGAATATTTATATAGAATATTTTATTTTTACTTAAAATTTTCTTATATTTACTTATATTATTAAATACAATCTTATATTATTAAATACAATCTTATATTATTAAATACAATATCTAATGGCTTCTATTTTATTTTTATACTTTTATACTTATATCTTTTTATACTTATATTTTTTAAATATGGCTATTATTTATTAGTCTATTATTCTATTTATTTATATTATTCTATTTTTTTATATTATTCTATTTTTATATTAAATATTATTTTCTATTTATATATTAAATATTATTCTATTTATATATTAATATTTTTATTTATATTAATTTTTTTATTTTAGTATT